ATAGCTAAATGATGGTGCGCAATATCGCTCAACCATAGGCCACCGGTTATTGGATCTAGTCCTCCGCGAAAAGTAAGAAATTCTGCGTATTTGGACCAATTCAAGGTGAAAAAGGGGGTTGCTCCTTCGGCAAAACTAGGATAAAGTTGAGCCAAAAGGTCACGATTCAAGATAAATTCATGAGGAAGTGGTATCTCTTTAGGATCAACTCCAGCGTCAAGAAATTGATTAATTGGTAAAGATACATGGATTTGGTGTCCTGCCCAAGAAAGAGACCCAAGTCCTAATAACCCCGCTAAGTGGTGATTCAACATGGATTCTACATCTTGGAACCAGGCCAATTTGGGAGCAGCTTTGTGATAATGGAACCAACCAGCAAAAAGCATTAACGATGCAAAAATCAATGCACCGATTGCCGTACAATAGAGTTGTAACTCACTAGTTATTCCAGATGCTCGCCAAATCTGAAAAAAACCGGAGGTTATTTGAATTCCTCGGAAACCCCCGCCTACATCACCATTCAAAATTTCTTGCCCTACTATTGGCCAAACTACCTGAGCACTGGGTCCAATGTGAGTAGGATCGCTTAGCCACGCTTCATAATTGGAAAAACGGGCACCGTGGAAGTACATGCCACTCAACCAAAGAAAGATAATGGAGAGTTGACCGAAATGAGCACTAAAGATTTTTCGAGAGATCTCCTCCAAATCACCGGTATGACTATCGAAATCGTGAGCATCAGCATGTAGGTTCCAGATCCAAGTGGTAGTATCAGGGCCCTTAGCTATTGTTCTTGAGAAATGCCCGGGTTTGGCCCATTCCTCAAAAGATGTTTTTACAGGATCCCTATCCACAACAATTTTAACTTCTGGTTCCGGCGAACGAATAATCATTAAGTCCTCCTCTTTCCGGACAAGACATACAAAGAGACCCGCCAACTGTCTTTTTAGTTAATCTTTGAAGGATAGATATTATGATTAGTCCTTTTCTTTACTATCTACCGCCCTTCTATATATATATATTTTTTTTTTAGTTATTCACTGGAGCAATTATATATTGAAGTCAATCCGAGGCAAGTGTTCGGATCTATTATGACATAAGGATTAGGTGCCTAACGGACATTGATTATCCTGGATAATTATTTCCCGACGTAACAAAAAAAAGATTTTTTTACGTTTTAATTTAAGAAGCTAGTGTATTTTTTTTAGGGTATAAGCCCCTATCTAAATCTACTTTCCTTGAGTGAGCATAATAAAAATATTTTTATTCGATTCCAAATTCCAAGAAACTCATTAGAATTATTAAAAAAATAATCCTGATATATTAGGTAGGAATATTTAGATTGCCCCTTTTTATTTGCTTTATTACTTCTGTTCGAGAGGCTATCCCTATTGTTTATCCTTATGAAATATGATATAAAATCGAAGGTAGAAGAAAGGGATATAATGAAATTCTTGATTCGATCTTCCTACCAAAATTATTTGATTAATGGATCAACAACCAAATCACCCATTTTAGGAAAATGGAGAGTGGTTTTATTCAAATTCAAAACGCTTCGTAATCTTCAACCAGTTCTGTGCTTCAATATAATTTCCCGGAGTAAGCGCTATAGCTTGTTTCCAATACTCAGCAGCTTGATCAAACCAAGCTTCTGCAATTTCCGAATCACCCTGTAGAATGGCCTGCTCTCCTCGGTCGGAATAGGCAGTTCCTTCCCCTAGAACCGTACTTGAGAGTTTCCTACCTCATACGGCTCTGAAATTGCTATCTTAATTTCCCCTATCTTAACTGAATTCGATTTCTCAAAAATCTATCCAATTTCTTCTTGGGTTAAGCAGAAGAAGTTAATTACCTAAGTTTCAAACCCTAATTTTGAATTTTGATCAATAATCAGTCTGATCTTTTCTCCCACCTTCAGAAGAATGGAGCATAGATAGACCTATATCCTTCGTTTGAATTTTCTGAAAGGTAACTATCTCGGTTTCGTGTCTTTCATATATGAAATTTCTATAGAATCCTTGAAAAAGACTTTTTCCCATAAGAAAGAAAAAAGAACTTACTATCTTTGGGATCTGATACTACACCGCTGCTTAATCCTTTAGTGGATCGGCTCTATTACATAAGCGGATTCCTAAATTTTGCCCCAGATCCTGGTATAATTAAGCAGTTTTTTTTAGTTGTATCGACCCAGTCGCTCACTAATTGATCTTTACGGTGCTTTCTCTATCAATTTGAGACTTTATCCATAGAGTAGTAGTATAGGCTCTATTTTCTTCTTATTTTGATTGTCATGAAGTGTTCTTCCTTCCTACAGCTGATAGGGCAAAATCATTGTTTTGACGATCCCTATGTAGAAAGCCCTTTTTCTAGTATTTACTAGAAAATTTCATCTTTTTTTTCTTCTTTCTATAGTGGAGATAGTCGCACGTAATGACAGATCACGGCCATATTATTAAAAGCTTGCGGTAAGAAGGGGTTTCGTTCTAGCGCCCGGAAATAATATTCCAAAGCCTTTGTATGCTCTCCATTACTTGTGTGTATAAGGCCGATGTTATATAGTATATAACTTCGATCATAGGGATCAATTTCTAGTCGCGTAGCTTCATAATAATTCTGCAAAGCTTCCGCATAATTTCCTTCGGATTGAGCCAACATCCGTTACGGTCGTTCATTCTATTCAAAAAATCTCCGTTCCAAAACCGTACATGAGGTTTTCATCTCATACGGCTCCTCCCTTCTGTACATAGTACTAAGCAAAAAATCTATAGAATGAAAATAGAATTAGTCCCACTCATTATGGACCGAAAGGGGCTGGTATTTTTCCAAGAAATCTCTAGCCAACCTTCCCCCAAGAGGTTTTTCTTAACACCAATGAATTCTATTAATGCTAGAGGAAAACGATAGCTCCAGGAATTTCTTTGTTCTCAACGCCTCCTATTTAGAGGAATTAGCCACTTCAACGACCTTTGATGGTTATAAGGGTATCCAAAGTACAAACCTGATGGTTGTTTGCTATCCCAACCATTTTTCCCAACCCTGATACCGATCAGGAAAGGGTTAATTTCTAACAAAGTTTTTCTGTTGTTGATTCCTATTTCGAGGTGTAGTGCTTTTCTCCACTATGCTGCCTATTGGTCCTAGTAGAGTAGGATTGGCCTGTAATACAGAATCTATCCTGTAGGTGTAACCTTTCGCTCAATACTCAAATCTACAATTAAAGCATCTAAGGCCACATCAATCGAGGATACACGACAGAAGGAATTGTTAGTTCACCTCACCTTCCCCAAGCGCGGGTTTCCTTTACTACTTTTGTTCTCTCTATGCGAACCCCCTTTCTTTCTCGTAAGACTGGAGATGCAGGTAGGGCCAAAAAAAAACAAAAAAAAAAAAAAGAGTCAAATCGCACCATCTCTATAATAAGTAAATGCTTTTTTTTCCCCTGAGGTTGTCGGAATTATTTGCAATAAAATATTGGCTACAATCGAGGAGGTCTTATCAATGAAATTTCCATTTATACGGGATCTAGGCATAATTCCCAATCCATTCTATATAGAATTCTTTTCATTCTATCACAAAATAACATAAAAACATTTGAATCGATCCATATGCTCTAAATGGATAAGAGAGGTATGGATTTTCCGCTCAGCTCAAATTGTCTCTTTTTCCTTCTGTTTGGACAAGAAGAGATATGAAATATTTGAGTAAGATTGGATTTCATTCCACTTTCCTATTTCTCAAGAACAATTTCTCTCAGCAGCTATTTCGCGTTTTATAAATTATCCCATACCTTTTTTTTGTTTAGATTGTATGGCGTAAAGTACCTTATGCAAATAGAATTCTAGGGTTCCTTTATTTTCTTATGGAATAAGAAGAATTTTTCCAATAGAGCCATGGAATCCCTGAGTGGTTGTGGCTGTACCTGTACTGCAGGAATACGAAAACTCGCTATTCACTCAGTTTATTTTCCATAATAAGATTATGTAGGAGAGATGGCCGAGCGGTTCAAGGCGTAGCATTGGAACTGCTATGTAGACTTTTGTTTACCGAGGGTTCGAATCCCTCTCTTTCCGTTTCTCTTAATTCATCAACGTTACCGATTACAATGTATCAAATCAAATAACAATTTATTTTATTTCAGCAATAATACCTTTATTTAATAGAAATTCTCTAAAGCAAGTTACTTTGGTGTGTAAAATACACATAGAGGAAATAACAAAAAAGAAAAAAGATCCTAAGGTTACTCTATTTCTGCTAGGGGAATGGGAAAATACGAATTAAGAGCCTTAGGTCGATTTAGTTCGGGGAAAGGGGAAGGGGAAAAAAATTCTATGAACCTTTCCTTTTTCGTTAAGTTCAAGTCTGACGAGAGTAATATTCTACAACTAACAACTCATTTATTTTGAGACCGACCCACTTTCTATCTAGGATTTTTTGTACTAGTCCTTTATATTGCAATGTATCAACCGTCAAATGCTTTGGCAATTTGCCCGGATCGGATGAAGCAATAGAATTTTGAATCAGACGTTTTGATCTTTGGTTATCCTTCGTAGTAATAATATCTCGGGGTTTGCAACGAAAACTTGGTATATCAACTATACGACCATTAACTAAAATATGTCTATGGTTAACTAATTGCCGGGCCCCAGGAATGGTTGAAGCCATACCCAATCGAAAAACAATATTATCCAAACGCATTTCAAGTAATTGTAGTAAAACCTGACCTGTTGACTTTTTTGCTTTTCCAGCGATATGTACATATCTAAGTAATTGTCGTTCTGTCAGACCATAATGAAAACGCAATTTCTGTTTTTCTTGAAGACGAATACGATATTGCTCTTTTTTCCCAGAATGGAATTTTTTTTTCAGATTACTTCCGGATTTAGGCGTTTTTCTAGTAAGTCCTGGTAAAGCTCCCAGACGGCGTATTTTTTTTAAACGAGGTCCTCGATAACGGGACATGAAGACTCCTTTTTTTTTTATTGAAATTACATTTTACACAATAAATTTCATTGTATTTACATTACAGAATACCTCGAAATTAAAACTGAATTAAACTAAAGGATAAACAGAATAAAATCTACTAAAGTACCACAAAAAATGGAATTTCATCAACATGTGGATTTTTTGTATATATATTATTTATTTTAATGTTTTGTATCTAGCAAAATTGTAAGGTAGAATGACATAATGGACCCTGGATTTTCCATTTAATTCGGAGAAAAAAAGAGATTCTTGTTCATGGAACATCGATAGAGAAAAAAGCCGACTATCGGATTTGAACCGATGACCCTCGCATTACAAATGCGATGCTCTAACCTCTGAGCTAAGTGGGCTTACATAACAGAAATAGTGTAACAAATAAAAATATATATAGGAAATCCGTAAAATGGCAGATCTTAATTATTAATCTTAGTTATTAACTAGTTCGAAATTTGAGATTCTACTTAGAAAAAAAAAATACTAGAATTTCATAAAGATAAAGTTAGCTTGATATGCTTAACTAAACGATATTCTTAAATAGTATTATAGAATATATTGAACTTTTTATTTCTCTAACTCGCAAATCTATTTTTATAATAGAATCTATTCCAATTTCTATATTGAATTGGATTTCAGATATTTTCAATTTGATATGGCTTGTACGAATAATCTAATATAATACAAAGAATAATCTATATGAATAATAAAGCTTTATGAATAATAAAGAGAAAATCCGAATCTTTTTGCATTTTCATTCGACCTTTATATAGATTAGATTTTTTGAAATATTTTGTTTTTTTTTTTATTTGTTAATAATTTAAGGATTAATATTTCACTATTAATATTTCACTAAGGAAAAGATAGAATCATAACAAATGAAATTTAAGATTCTTATTAGAAAAAAAAAAAAGAATGAATATCAAGCGTTATAGTATGATTTAGAATACTCTAAAAAAGGAAAGAGGGGGGGGGATAAAAACTTTTGGATATATTGATTCTGATTGAATTGCAAATATATCAACAGTAGAATCAATGCAATTCAGAATTGCAATAAGCGGGGTCTCTCGAATAGAGACGAGCTGCTAGACTAGGTTGAATAATGAATTCAATGATTCAAAAAAAAAACTAAGAGATGTAAGAAATTACACAAGGAATCCGGGTTTCAAAGAAAAAGAAGGAAAATGGGGATATGGCGAAATCGGTAGACGCTACGGACTTGATTGTATTGAGCCTTGGTATGGAAACCTGCTAAGTGGTAACTTCCAAATTCAGAGAAACCCTGGAATGAAAAATGGGCAATCCTGAGCCAAATCCCTTTTTAGAAAAAACAAGTGGTTCTCAAACTAGAACCCAAATGAAAAGGATAGGTGCAGAGACTCAATGGAAGCTATTCTAACGAATCGAGGTGTAATTACGTTGTGTTGGTAGTGAAACTCCCTCTAAATTTGAGAAAGAAGGGCTTTATACATCTAATACACACGTATAGATACTGACATAGCAAACGATTAATCAAAGAACCCATATCATAATATAGGTTCTTTATTTATTTTTTAGAATGAAATTTAGAATGAAATTAGGAATGATTATGAAATAGAAAATTCTGAATTTTTATTAGAATTATTGTGAATCCATTCCACTCGAATATTGAGTAATCAAATCCTTCAATTCATTGTTTTTGAGATCTTTTAAGGATTAATCGGACGAGGATAAAGAGAGAGTCCCATTCTACATGTCAATACTGACAACAATGAAATTTCTAGTAAAAGGAAAATCCGTCGACTTTATAAGTCGTGAGGGTTCAAGTCCCTCTATCCCCAAACCCTCCTTTATTTCCTAACCATAGTATTTATCCTCTTTTTTCTTTTATCAATGGGTTTCAAGATTCATTAGCTTTCTCATTCTACTCTTTCATAAAGGAGTGCGAGGAGAACTCAATGGATCTTATGCTATTCATTAAATAGATTTCTTTTTTATTAGAGTATCGCCAAGGAATCTCAATTATTAATTAAATTATTAAGTATTATTAAGTATATTATTAAGTAAGCCATCCACAATGTATAGAACTATCCCCCCATTTCAAAATTAGGAATGGAATACTTTATTTATTTTTTAGTCCCTTTAATTGACATAGATGCAAATACTCTACTAGGATGATGCACAAGAAAGGGTCAGGATAGCTCAGTTGGTAGAGCAGAGGACTGAAAATCCTCGTGTCACCAGTTCAAATCTGGTTCCTGGCACAGAAAAAAAAAGGATTTACCGAATAGGTAGTGATACAAATACTTTGAGATGCATTGGGGTACATATTGGTTAATAATCTAGATAGTATACACTAAGTAGATAAATCTCTAAACACTTCTTTTTAGAAAAGGGTTAAAATCTCTGGTTCTTTATGGTATCGAAAAAGGTGAGATTAGGTGCCCTTTTCTTAATTTTTGCATTTCTGATTAATTTTGTATTCCGCTATTCCGAAAAATATTTTTTTTTTCTTGATAGTTACTTTTCTAATTGTTCTAAGTA